CCGTATACACTTAACAAAACGTCTTCTTCTTTGAACAATAAAGAGGGAAAGAAATAAAAAAAAGTCTAGTCTTTCTCAGTATCTATCTATAAAGATAGTAAGAGCTCATTCCATTGATTGAAATAGAAAATTTCGGAAGAATTTTAGGTTAGAAGAAATTTCCAATCATCGGAATCCCTTTCTTTTCGAAATACAAACACGGGAATCAATGAAATATCTCTTTGAGAGAAAGAGTATGATTCATATCATAGATAACTCCATTGGAGTCCAATGGGATTCGAAATTCAGAGATTTTGATTTTAAATAGTTCAAAACGCGTTGCAGAACGATCTATAAAACAATTGATACGGTTTGATTCCTCAACTCAATTAGTAGTACTTCTAGAGCCCACTTCTTCCCCACACTACGAGTGAAAGGGAAAATGTAAAGACTACCATTAAAGCAGCCCAAGCGAGACTTACTATATCCATGTGAATTATGTCCCCTATCTCTATAAATACGAAGGAATTTTTCCATTATTCCTCCCTAATAATAGTGGAATCCATGGCGCAGAGTCAAAAAGGGATTCTGACCGAACACTATCGAGAAACCAATCCAATAAATCGATTATGATTTCGAATCGGGAAAGATTAAACACAAGCAAAATACGTAGTAAGATCCGAAGGGAATGGGAACATGTAGGAATAAGAATAATAAGGCCTATTCTTTTCTTTTTTTGTTTTGTTGACCTTAGTAAGTAAAAACAGACAAGGGAGAAATCACGAAAAACCAGAAATCTCTATCTATTACAGACCTCTATTTCCCCATTTGATCCGGTACCCTCCTTCCCCATTATCACTCTGAAAGAGGGGGCTTGTCTAGGGGTTGCCGCAAAGAAATTCTTTCTGTTTGCCCCTTTTTCTATAAAAGTCAATTATCAATCCAATCTAATATTGGTTGGATACCTGAGCACTCGGAGATTCTCGCGAGTCCGTCGTATATTGCACCTCCTTCCAAAACTCTTAATTGAATCAGATTTCCTATTCAGGCTCCACAATCTGATTCAAGATCCAGTCATTAGACACTCCCTTAGTAATAGAAGGGAATCGTGAAGTCTTGATAGACCCTCTACCAGTAGATTCGAATATTTCCTTGAATCCTAGATGCGAACGAGCATTCACACTCTTTTTGTTTAGAAAACCCTCAGACCACATGCTTAGAATCAACAAAGCATTAACAGTCTGTTTCCTCTGCTTCTAACGGGGAAGAATTCTGCGAGTTCTATAAGCGGAACCGAAGAGAAGAAGAGATTTCGAGTTTTTTTTTGATCAGGCGACACCCGGATTTGAACTGGGGAAAAAGGATTTGCAGTCCCCCGCCTTACCACTCGGCCATGCCGCCAAAATAATACAAAATAGATGAAAATTTTCCCAGATTGCTGAAGTTTTATTGTACTTGGATTTTGACTCCTGTTTTCCTTAATCCTTTTCCTAAAAGAAACACCCTTTTTGGATTTTATCCATCCCTTCGATTGATTGTATAGTATTGGAAAATCCACAATGCTAAAAACATTCTCTGGCTTTTCTATTGAGAAATCAAATGTGGATTTTCAGCCGACAAACTTGAACCATTAACTATTGACTGCTTAGTTCGAATTAATGACGATTCTGGGATTTGAATCGCAAATTGTGTTTTCCTAATGACATAAGAAAATACAAATTGAGACAGAACTAATCAGTATTTATTTTTTCAATCAAAAAATCCTTCTCAATTTCAATTATAACAAAACATATCAGTATATGTAAACCCCAGAACATAAATTGTTACACAGATATCTATTATTTAGATATATTGTTTATAGGTAATTATCATAAAATTATCCTACTTCACTTCAATTTTGCATTAAATAGAAATTCTCTTTTGATAGAACACGACCCGGACTGTCCCGAATAGAACCAGCAATAAAAGAGAAGTCGGATATTATAGCTATCCGCATACGTGTTTAATAAGTGCAACCCTTCTTATACACTTCAAATCATATTCTATTCAAAAATCAGTAAAGTAAAGTAGAAATATTTCTCTTCTCTGCGAATCGTTTTTTTTTTGAATAACGAAATCTCTAACATAAAGACGGTTAAGTGCTAAAAAAATGGATCCTATGTTGTTTCTGATTTTTCTGTCTTTGTATTTATCTCCCAAATACCGAATCCTTTTATTTTTCTCAAATTCGAATATGTAATATCATAATAATGGTATAATTGAAATCCTTTTTGTTTTGCTATTATATACAAAACCTTATGACTTTAACTTGAATAAGTCTAAGTGACAGAATTCTGTTTCTAGGACTGTTTTATCAATTCCTTTCCATTTTGATCTGTTGCAACTTCCAATTTAAGTAGAAAATTCTCTTTATTCCTCCGTTCAAACGTAGTTCATACATTTCATTCCAAATATGGAGTTGGATAAAATTTCATGTGATTCAGTAAACAGAATAGAAATTCCATCAGTGCTAGATCATCGA